GTCCTTTGTTAATGTCCTAGCTTAGTGTAAGATAGAGATAGGCATATCTCATTTTAACAATGACCGAATCAATGAACAAAAGCCGAAGAAACGGAATTTAATCCCCTTTTCTCTTTTCTGAAGGACAAATCACTACCCGAACGAATGCTATCTGTTGTATTATTTGTATTTAATAGAATATCGATTTCTATAACTATAATAGATTTATATAAAGAATAGCGATTAGAATGAATGATTCATGAATGACGAATCCAAAAATTCTCTGAAATCGTGAAAAACAGAAAGATCCCTCGGATCTAATCATATCATTTCATTATATTGACAATTTCAAAAAACTGTTCATACTATGATCATAGTATGAGGGCGGTCGGGCAAGTATGCCCCCATCGTCTAGTGGTTCAGGACATCTCTCTTTCAAGGAGGCAGCGGGGATTCGACTTCCCCTGGGGGTAGGGTACTACGAAAGGAAGTTGATCATGGATTACCAATAAGCCTAAAATGGATTCTTTCTGGGTCGATGCCCGAGCGGTTAATGGGGACGGACTGTAAATTCGTTGGCAATATGTCTACGCTGGTTCAAATCCAGCTCGGCCCAATAATTCGCCAATCTACCATGAGATGGGATAACCCCCTTGTCCTTCAGAAATACCTGATACGGAGGAATAAAAAAGAATCAAATTTTCTGCTATATCCCTTATTTCCCTGGGATTGTAGTTCAATTGGTCAGAGCACCGCCCTGTCAAGGCGGAAGCTGCGGGTTCGAGCCCCGTCAGTCCCGACGGATTCCATAAATACATCAATTCATCTCTCGCTTTTCTTTTTCCATTTCACTTCTATTGTTTGTTTGGGTTTATGACTAATGGAAGTGGGGAGGTGGTCTGATGATACTTCATCAGATTATTGTACAAGGAAGATGTAGGGTAAGTTATAGAAAAGAAAGAACAGAAAAGAATGAGAAATAAAAGAATTCTTGATTGGATCAGGAATCCAATTTTGGATTCGGTATGGATAAAAGATCTGTCTATGTTATACTATTCAATTCTCGACGATGAATTGATTTGATAGCTCAGATATTGTTATTCATGATATTGAATAGGATCAACATCATCGCATCGAGAGGTAATTCATCCATTGAATTTACAGGCGAAAGATTTATCATCTCTATGGGATTAAATCCCGAGTTATTGCGAAGTAAAAAAACGATGAGATTATGGAAGTAAATATTCTCGCATTTATTGCTACTGCACTGTTTATTCTAGTTCCTACTGCTTTTCTACTTATCATTTACGTAAAAACTGTCAGTCAAAATAATTAATTACTTTGAATGAAACTTGACTTTTGAGTTTTTATCAATGATTGAAGAAAAGGATTCTAATTTCTTGTCTTAAATGAAATGAGTGGACTAGAATTAGCAGTATTCTATGAGATCCAATAGTATGGTAGAAAGAAATATTCGTATATTTCTTTCTACCATACTATCTATTAGTGTTATTGTAGTGTATAAAGTTGGACTCTATAATAAAGATAGAGGCTTAATATAGATCAATCTACAATATTATCTTCATATATGTACATATGTAGAATGTACATAGCACCCAATTCTATTTCTTTTTCTTTGCTACATTTATTTATTCCGATCAATCTGAAATAATCGAAAGGGAACTCTTACTCTTATGGTTATGGTTCTAATTCCTAGATTTATTATTATTTCCAATATGAATCCCAATATCCATCACAAGAATCAAATCAATGAAGAAAAATGGTATGGGCATATATTAAAAAAATAACGTAATCTTTTTTTTAGCATTCCGAAAAAGGAATTGATCGAGCCATTGACAAGAGTTCTATGGGAACTTCTTCGGATTTAGAAAAGGAGTAGTAAACCTCACAGATTTTTAACGCTTGAACCATGATATGATATGAAATGAGTCGATAAAGCATAAATCAAATTTCGAAAATAATAAAACAAGCGATAAATACGCAATATGTGACTCGCCAAAGACAAGATCTTATTATGCATAGTATTTTGTTAGACAACCACTATAGATATATCTATATCTATTTTGTTTATCATAGAAAGTGCGTATACACTTAACAGAACGACTTGCTCCTTGAAAAATAATTGAAAAAGGGAAAATAAATAAAAAAGAAAAGGGGTCCGTTCTTCCTCATTGTCCATATAGAATTCGGATAAGAGCCCATTTGTTGAAATAGAATCGAAAATAATTAGGTTGGAATAAATTTCGTATCATCTGTATCCCTTTTCCTTTCGAAATACAAAGATGGGAATCATTGAAATATTTCTTTGATTGGAAGAGTATTATTCATATAATACCTTATTCCCCTAGAATCCACTGGAATGTCGAAATGAAGATATTTGAATTTGAATTAAAAAGTAAAAAAGGATTTGCAGAACGATCTATAAAACAATTAATAGAGTTTGATTCCTCAACTCAATTAGTAGTACTTCTAGAGTCCACTTCTTCCCCATACTACGAGT